TTGCTGAATGTCAACTAAGTCTCGTAAGTAACGTGCTCCCGGTTGTTCAAGGATTTGATAACCAGCGTCATTCTTTGATAAATGATCACTATGAGTCAGACTCAATAGAACGCTTTTTTCTGTGGTTAATGAGGCTAGCTGAACCAAAAATTTGCTTTCTTCCTCATGAATCGAATTAGTGTTTGCGACCCAGGATTCAATTTGATCATCAATCCACTCCCAGTTCACATTTTTTCTTTTTCTGAGCAAGCAATAGATATCTTTACTTGTATGACTTATATGACTTAGCTTTCTGACATTTCTAGAAAAAGCAATTCGAGTCATAATATCGCTGAGCAGATTCTTTAACCAAAAATAATTTGGTTCAGACATAGGATACTTATCTAAAAGTTTTTGAACCTCAATCCTAGATGAGGAACTCATAAAAGAGTTTAAACTTTTTAATTTTTTATATAACTTAATAAACGCTCGCGAAACAAAGAAAAGATGCATAGTAATGAGATACCCAACAAAAATCACAAAGAAAGTTTTGAAATAGAACATCTTTACCGAAGTATTTCGATGAATTATTTCTATGCCCAGAATGAAGTTATTGAACCACCCCCGCCTCAAGCTCTCGATTGTTATAAAAACTGGCATTTTCCCTAATTTGATCTCAAGACTTCGCCATGATAAAGCCAAAACCCTTGACACTAGGTCTGAAAATATCAGATTTATATATTTGTACCCTGCTAAAGTAAAAAAGCTTGGCAGATATCTTTCAAATAAATTCCATTTTTCTGATAAAATCGAAAAAAAACTATCTCTTTGAAAATTTTTTCCTTTTTCTTTTCGATCAAAATGAATAGATTCTGAATAGGGACTATGACTCAAACCCATCTTTGAAATAAAATTGGGAAGCTCATAAAATTTTTTTGTTTCAGAATCAGATAGATTCACATTCAGATCTAAAAAAGGTTGACACGAAGTTCTTTCCAAATTGACTATTTGTGTCTCTGTTAGAGGTGTTGCAGAAGTATCTATGATCGAATAAATAGTTCTACCAAGGACTGGATCGGAGTGAAAATCCTGAGAGATCCATTTTAGATCTACTTGTGCCTCCATAGTACCTATATGCTTTTTACCCACACACCAAGAAACTATTTTATTACCAAGGAACAAGCTATTCAGAAATTGTCCATAAAGAAAATTGAAATGAGTATTCCAAGTCCTTTCCACAGAAAATGGAAATCTTGTCTTACAATCGAACCAAAAGCAGTCCGGATTATTCAAGAATCGAAGTCTATTTGCTTTATAAAAAGAATATATTAATGAACTTCTTTGAAATTGATTCGCGGGGTTCAACCAATTTTCTTGATCGTGGAAGATTTTTAAAAAATCGGAATCCTTTTTATAGAAAGATTTGGTTCGAGTATGTAATGAGTCAATTGGTAGCTTATTAGGTGATGTTATTGCTCCATTTACTACGAAGTTGGAAGGACTCGACTTTTCCACCAAAATGGGGTTCAGTCTTTTTAAATGAACCATTTTAAATCCTATCGATTCTAACAACTGATTACAAAGTTTATGAGTTGGCCCTTGCAACTCATAGATAGAAATTTCGGATCTCTGAATCGGGGTATTCCCGAAACTTACACAGTAAAAAAGAGGTAAATTAGCCCAAAAGAAAATAAATTTAGTCGCAAAACCAAATATCTTAGTAAACAAGCCAACAAGCGAATGTGGCGAAAAGAAGGATCGAACTGCCTTGGAAAGTTTGTCCAACAGATAAGGAATTAACTTATATACCCTTTTTTGTACTTTTTTCTCTATGTACTTACGAACCTCAGACCAATAAATCCATTTTTCAAGAATAGAAACACTTAATTGAATAATATAAACACGTAATTTACCAGGAAATCGAATAAAAAAAACACGTAATTCACCACACTTCACTTGCATGACTTGAAACGTGCCTTCAAAACGACTCTTTTGGACTTGAAAAAACTTTTTCTGCTCAGAAAGGAAATGTTCAAACTGTTCCTGTAAACTCATTATGCTATTCGACCATTTGTATCGATAGGTAGAATCTTTTTTGATTTTATAGTTCATTCGAGTTCGATAATTGAGAAGAGCTGTTCCTTTTTGTTCTCTTGGAATTTGATTCCGATGGGATCTATTGAATAGATCTCTTAGACTAGAGTCGTTTTGAATGCATTGATATTGCCGAATCGATTTCATTCGATTTTTACTAAAAAAAGAATGAGTCTCCTTTAATTCAGCCCTATCGTTTAATATCTCATTCAATAATTTTGGTTGATCTAATCCCAAATCATTATTAAGATAAAAAGAAAATTCCTTCTGATACACCATATCTGGTTCGCTTATTACTAGAGTCCATAGATCTGCTCTTCCTTGCAAGATCTCTTCGACTTTCAAATAGAATCGCTGAACTAAACTAAAGAATAGATTTTTTTTGGCCGGATCTGATGAAATAGAATGAATTGAGACAGTCTTTTGTAAATAAAGAATGATTTTGAATAAATCAAGTATTTCTTTCTTTTCCGCTCGCCGGACAAAACAAAGAGGTTTCTTCGCAAAGGAAGGGGCCCTCTCAATCGGAGTCGACGTTATATATAGTTCTGAACATCTCTCCGAGCAAAAAGAACCAAGGAATCTTGTCCGAAAATGTTCCATTTTTTCCGGAGACCGCTCTTTCTCGCGTTCCGTTTCAAGAAAGGAAGGATCCCAAGAACTTGCTCGTTCTTTTCGTTGTTGAATATTTTTTTGATGAATCAATCCAGAATATTCCGAATCCTCATTCTGAAGGGACTCAAAAAGGTCTATGGGTGGATCAGAGGATCTTTTGAGTTTACTCGAAATCTTTCCTTGAACAAAATGCGATCTTGATCTTGTGGAAGCAGACTGAAGATTTGACCATATATTCCGCCCCGTGCTAAAAAACCGATCCCTCATATTACTAAAAAAAAAATAGGATTCGGGCCTATCATCATCTAGATAATATACAAACGGAAACTCAAGAGATTGTAGCGCCTTTTCTTTGAATAAGATATCAATTCCGGCAACCATTTCATGAAAACTACGATTCTCGATCAAGTTCCTCCACCGCACTTTTGTTATTGGCAGAACCTGAGTCTTTTCTGTCGGTTTCAGTAAATAATTTTCAAATAGAGTTTTTCCTTTTGGAAAAGAAAGGAGCAACATACTCATTTTAGTTAATCCACGGGCTTGATCACTAGTGTCAGTAAATGATAGAGGAAAAAATCTTTTAAAATAGAGGTTTTTTCGTTCAACCATATTTTGAGTGTTCATGCGATATATAAGGATCCCGACTACAACTACTATGACTCCCTTGATGGTGAAATATGGATTTCTTGTTGAACCCGGTAAATTGCGTGAAAGTAGGAGACGCGGATCAAAGAGTTTTAAAAACCGCTCTTGGCGGAAAAAAATGTGAATGAAGGATCCCACTGAATAAAATTGGGTCCATGATTTAGACTTATTGATCTCTCTCAATTCGAAAATACCAAATTTGCGATTTTGTTTTTTCATGCCTGTGTAAACCTCCCGAGTTTTTTTAGTTTCTTTTACTTTAATTAGATTTTATATTTTAAAATATTTATTTTTGAAATTCAAACGTGTTTAGTCTTTATTATGATACCAGTTATGTATGGATTTCGATGACTATGAAATTTTTTTCCTTATATGTTTCTTTTACACTACACATTCTGCAGACATGTTGAATTCTGTATATTTTTGTCAATTCAAAAATGCTGATTACTAAATTGCAACGATTTCGATTTTTTTATATTAGAAATTAGAACATTTTCCAAATCCTATGTGGTCCTCATTAAGCATCCATGGCTAAGTGGTTAAAGCGCCCAACTCATAATTGGCGAAGTCGTAGGTTCAATTCCTACTGGATGCACGCTATCTGGTCTATCTATTTACATAAACTAAAAAATATTACCAACAGTTTGTTAAAAATAAGAAATCTCCACGAGTTATCTATGGGATTAGGGGCGAATATCCCTGAGATATAGTAAAAAAGAAAAACTGAAATGAAAAATTAAGAAGAAAATTACTTAAATATTATGATAATAAAATTATACAAAATTGAGCCTACAAGCACACTCACTAGAAACGGAACGAGTCAAGCGAAGCCCAAAAATTTGATCTCTGGAAAACGTAATTGTGGTAAAGGTCGTAATGCCAACGGAATTATCACTATAAGACATCGAGGAGGAGGTCATAAACGCTTATGTCGTAAAATCAACTTTAAAAGGAATGAAAAAGATATATCTGGTAAAATAAAAACGATAGAATATGACCCTAATAGAAACGCATACATCTGTCTCATACATTATGTAAATGGTGAAAAGTGGTATATTTTACATCCTCGCGGGGCTCTAATTGGAGATACAATAATTTCTGGTCCAGAAGTTTCCATCAAAATAGGCAATTCATTACCTTTAAACGAAATACCTTTGGGTACATCTCTGCATAACCTAGAAATCACACGCGGAAAAGGTGGACAATTAGCTCGCGCAGCAGGTGCTGCGGCTAAACTGATTGCAAAAGAGGGTCAATCTGCCACCCTAAAATTACCGTCTGGAGAACTACGTTTTATATCCAAACAATGTTCAGCAACAGTCGGACAAGTAGGTAATATTGGGGTGAATCAAAAAAGCTTAGGCAAAGCGGGAGTTAAACGGTGGCTAGGTAAACGTCCTATCGTAAGAGGGCTAGTTATGAACCCAATAGACCACCCTCACGGAGGCGGTGAAGGTCGAGCACCTATTGGTAGAAACCAACCTAAAACCCCCTGGGGATATCCTGCACTTGGAAAAAAAACTAGACGCAAAAATAAATACAGCAATAAGTTTATTCTTCGTCATCGTATGTAACTCTGGGGGAGGAACTAAACAACTAGGTAAACTAAAACTAGCAGGGAAAATTATATGATAAATAAAGAAATGAGGAAAAAAGCATGACATATTTACTAAAAAAAAATCCATTCGTCGCCAATAATTTATTAAAAAAAATAAATAAACTGAACAGAAAGGCTCAAAAAGAAATAATAATAACTTGGTCCCGGGGATCTACAATTATCCCAATAATGATTGGACATACTATTGCTATCCATAATGGAAAAGAGCATTTACCTATTTATATAATGGATGATATGGTAGGCCATAAATTGGGAGAATTCGCAGCCACATTAAATTTCCGAGGGCATGAAAAAGGTGATAATAAATCTCGTCGATGAATTTTATTTTAATAATAATTAAAAAATCATTCTACAAATTGATTTCAATTTAGTAAGAGGCAACCAGATGACAAAGAAAACAAAACCAGAAACCTATGTGTTCAGCCAAAATTTCCCTATATCGGCTGATAAAGCCCGCAGGGTAATTGACCGAATTAGGGGTCGTTCCTATGAAGAAACCCTTGTTATATTAGAACTTTTGCCCTATCGGGCCGCGTATCCGATTTTTAAATTTGTATGTTTCGCAGCATCAAATGCCAGTTCCACTTCCACTTCAAAGAAAGAAAATTTATTTATTAGTAAAGCCGAAGTAAATGAGAGACCCGCTATAAAAAAATTAAAACCGCGAGCTCGCGGCCGGAGTTATCCAATAAAAAAGGCAACCTGCCACATCACTATTGTACTAACAGACCTCTCGTTCTACTTTAATGAATTGGTAGAGCCACAACAAGAAAAAAATCTTCTAACTAAATTATATTTGAATCTGAGGGGTTTATGGGACAAAAAATAAATCCGCTTGGTTTGAGACTTGGTACAAACCAAGATCATTATTCAATTTGGTTTTCACAACCAAAAGCGTATTCAAAAAGTTTACAAGAAGATCAAAAAATACGAAGTTTTATAAGAAACTACATAAAAAATATGAAGATATCACCCTCTGGTGTCGAGGGACTTGCACGTATCTCTATTTACAAACGAATTGAGCTAATTGAAGTTAGAATCTTTCTGGGATTTCCAAAATTGTTACTCGAAAATAGACCAGAAGGACTGGAAGAATTACAAATAACTTTACAAAAAGAATTGAATTGTGGAAACCGAAGATTGAACATACTTATCACGAAAGTTGAAAAACCTTATAGCAATCCTAATATTCTTGCCGAATTTATTGCCGGACAATTGAAAAATAGAGTGTCCGTTCGACAAGCAATGAAAAAAGCTATTGAATTGGCGGAAGAAGCAGATACAAAAGGAATTCAAGTACAGGTTGCTGGGCGCCTTAATGGACAAGACATTGCACGTGTACAGTGGATTAGAGAAGGACGAGTTCCTCGCCAAACTATTCGCGCCACTTTTGATTATTGTTCTTATCCAGTTCGAACTATCTATGGGATTTTGGGCATAAAAATTTGGATATTTGTTGGTGAAGACAAATAGACTTTTACTATTTTATTAAAAAAATCCATGTGTAAATAACAAGTTTTATAGGGTTAAATAAAAATTAATTTTTTTTTTATTGCTATGCTTAGTGTGTGACTCGTTAACTTTTCAAAGTTTCGAATAAAATCTAAACTTGTAATAAACTCATCAACTTCGCATTATCTGTATCTAAAAACCTCAACCAGTCAGGATATTATTACTAGTAATATCTTTATAGCAACAGCCATTTTTTTTTAGTAATTTTATAAACAATCATATTCTAGTGATATTTTAATGACGTTAAAATTCTTTATTTTCTATGATTGGATTTTATATTTCTTTGTTAATTTTAATTAACAAAATAAACTAAAAAAAGATGTGGAGTAAGTTGGAGGGCAGAAAGAAAGTGAAGAAAAAAATTACGAATCAAAAATTCCAATTATGTAAGGTCTAGTAAAATCAACAATGTAACAAAGCATATATACTGAAATCTATAATTTGCAATTTAGAGCGAATAGTTAGAGTTAGCATTAAAGTTAAATAAAGAGCTGGAAGCCACTAAAGACTAAGAAAAATGGCTAAACACCTTATTATATTAGTCTATTCTTTAAAAATTCTAGCTCCATTGTAAAGTTCAGACCTAATCATGGAAATTACGAAGTGATAGGAACGATAGAACTTGTGAATACAAAAGCAAAATATTTTGTTATATTTACTGGTTGGGATGGCGAAATGACCCGAAAATAGATTTGAAATCACGAGCTAGTGCTCTAGAAATGAAAAGAGTGAATGTTCGCCCGCGAAAATTTTGAAATTTTTAAATCCTACTATTCATAAATTCGCGAGGAGCTGGATGAGAAGAAACTCTCATGTCCAGTTCTGGAGTAGCGATGAAATAAAAAAGCTATCAATCATCAACTATAACCCAAAAAAAACTCGATTCCGTAGACAACATAGAGGACGAATGAAAGGGCTCGCTTCTCGAGGTAATCATATTTCTTTCGGTAAATATGGACTTCAAGCACTTGAACCCGCTTGGATCACATCTAGACAAATTGAAGCAGGTCGACGGGCAATGACACGCAATGCGCGTCGAGGAGGTAAAATCTGGGTACGTATATTTCCTGATAAACCTGTTACTATACGCCCAGCAGAAACACGTATGGGTTCGGGAAAGGGATCCCCAGAATTTTGGGTATCTGTTGTTAAACCCGGGCGAATACTTTATGAAATGGATGGTGTAACAAAAAATGTTGCCAAAAGAGCCTTTGGTATAGCAGCATCAAAAATGCCTATACGAACTCAATTCATTTTTTCGGAAATAAAATAAAATCGAAACGGCGGACTTAAACAGATTTCTTCGTAGATTTTTGGACAAAAAATATTTCTTTTTTCTTTGCACATTGCGGTGATAAAAACGGAGTAAGAAATGATATGATTCAATCTCAAACCCAGTTAAATGTAGCAGATAATAGCGGGGCTCGAAAAATAATGTGTATTCGAATAATCGGATCTAGCAATCGGCGATATGCTCATATTGGTGACATTATTGTTGCTGTTATAAAAGACGCTGTGCCTAATATGACTCTTGAAAAATCGGAAGTCGTCAGAGCCGTAATTGTGCGGACCCGTAAAGAACTCAAACGTGACAACGGAATTATACTACGATATGATGATAATGCCGCAGTTATTATTGATAAAGAGGGAAATCCAAAAGGAACCAGAATTTTTGGTGCAATCCCACGAGAATTGAGAAAATTAAATTTTAATAAAATTGTTTCCTTAGCTCCCGAAGTATTATAAAAAGCTTTTTAATCTAGTCTACGAACTTTAAAAAATCTAGGTATCGCCTGAACATTGGGTAAAATCTGTCTAACGTATATAACTTTACCACACGCAAAATTCATCAAAAAATAAAGAGAAAAGCATGTTTATATTATATAAAATTTTTGAGCCTACTAATTCATATTCATCATGGGTAGAGACACTATTGCTGAGGTATTAACGGTTATACGAAATGCTAATATGGATGGAAAAAAAATGGTTAAAATTCCGTCCAGTAATATTACTGAAAATATTATAAAACTACTTTTACGAGAAGGTTTTCTTGAAAACGTGCGAAAACACTATGAAAACGGAAACTATTTTTTGGTCTTAACTTTGCGCCATCAAAAGACTAAAAAAGGGCCTGTTACGAATATTTTAAATTTAAAACAGATAAGCCGACCCGGTCGACGAATCTATTCTATGTCCAAAAAAATCCCTAGGATTTTGGGTGGAATAGGAATTGTAATTCTTTCTACCTCACATGGCATACTTACAGACCGAGAGGCCCGACTAGAAGGAATCGGGGGAGAGATTTTGTGTTATATATGGTAGATGCTTTGTTCGTTTTTTCAGCTAATTGTTAATTTATTGAAAAAAGAAATTGCTTTAAAAAAAAAAAAAAAAATAAAATATAAATATATTCGGTATTTATTTAATGAATTAGATCTTTTTTTTATCTTTTATGCTTTGCTATAAACTAAAATAATTTCTAGAAAATAAAGAGATTTTATTCGGATGAAATAAACTTGAATTTTAAGGAGTTCAAACGATGAAAAAAAGAGCCTCTGTTCGGAAAATCTGTGATAAATGTCGACTAATCCGGCGAGGAGGACGAATTTTAGTAATTTGCTCTAACCCGAGACATAAACAAGGACAGGGATAAGACATCAAAACAACCAAACCAATCCAACAATTAAAAATTTAAAAATAGAGATATCCGCACCGACTCAGATTTAGAAAATAAAAAAAAAAAAAGCTAAACTATGGTAAAATTAATCCCGAGACTTAGTTCGCGTCGGAATGGACGTATTCGTTTACGTAAAAATACACGTAAAATCTCACAAGGAGTAATTCATATTCAGGCCAGTTTACAGAATACTATAGTCACTGTTACAGATGTACGAGGGCGCGTAGTTTCGTGGGCTTCTGCAGGTAGTGCCGGATTCAAAGGAACTACAAGACGGACGCCGTTTGCTGCGCAAACGGCAGCAACAAATGCTATCCGTACAGCAATAAACCATGGTATGCGTGAAGCAGACGTGTTAATAAAAGGCCCTGGGCTTGGAAGAGACGCAGCATTACGAGCGATTCGTCGAAGTGGTATACGATTAGAGTTGATACTGGATGTCACTCCTATGCCACACAATGGCTGTAGACCTCCGAAAAAACGACGTGTATAGAGAGAAAAAAATCATTTATTACTCAAAACTCAATAAATCCTAGGATGTGATAAAAAATCCCAGTTTCTATTGCTGGGATACTCAAATGGAAATGAAAACAGCTAGTAAATGCTTTTCCTATGGGCAACTTAATGAAAGGTGAAGCCAACACACTAGACCGAGGAATGCAAAGCCAAAAACCTTGGTTGCAAATATAAAGTTTAAGAATGTCTTTTAGAGCGTCTGTAAAATGAGGGTCGTATTAAGATTTTAAGAAACTTTATTGATAAATCTATTTTTGTGTAACTGATGATTCATCTAGATGTGAAAATCATTGGAAGAAGACAATATATTATATAGCTTTTTTTTACCGTAACCCATTGACTTCTGGCTTGGAGGAAAAATACAGAGAAGTGGTGGCTATTAAAAAAAAAACGGGCCCGACCTTTAACAAAAAAAGGGAAACATAGTTAAGTACAAGGCAATGAAAAAAAATAAATAAACAGGTTTTCTGGAAATCGGAACAAACAGAAGTTTAAGAACAAAAGATAAACTTCATGAATTAACCGTAAATCTCCTTAATTTTGTATTCCTTATTTTCCAGATGAAGGAAACCCATCTCCGTTTTGACAATGTTAAACACACAATTTCGCTATCACCCCGTACCATACTGCAGAAAAGGTCACTCAAAAAACAAAAATGAGATATCATTTAAATTCATTTTTATTTATTTTAAAGTATGAAGTTAGACTGATTTTCTCAATCTCTATAGTTGCATAAAAAAAGTCGAATTATTGGACAATTTAAATAAAAGATAAAACGGTCGTTTGAAACTCGAACATTTTGATGTAGAATAGATAAAAAAAATATTTTGGATTTTTATTTTAAGGAAAACATTTTATAGTTTATTTATTAAACAGAAATCAAATAAATATTAAAGAACTCAGAATTAAAGAAACTAGAATTTAAGTATCTAGGGAAAACTTTAAAATGAAAAAAGGTTACCCTAGATACACAAGCTGTGATTTTTAACAATTTAAAAAAGACCTAAAGTTAGGGATTTTTCAATAGGTAATATTGCCCCAACGCCCAACCAAAAGGAAACTACGATACCAATCAAAAACATACTAGTAGATACTGGACGGCGAAATGGATTTTGGAATTGATTGACATTCTCTAAAAAGGGTATTGTTAATAATCCCGCAGGTATTGAAACCATTAAAAGTACACCCAATATTTTATTGGGTACTGTACGAAGTATTTGAAAGACAGGAAAAAAATACCATTCGGGTAGGATTTCTAGCGGGGTCGCAAAGGGATCAGCCGGCTCGCCAAGCATTGCGGGCTCTAGAACCGCTAAGCCAACATTACATGCAATAGTACCCATGATGACAACTGGAAAAATATATAAAAGATCATTCGGCCAGGCTGGCTCCCCATAATAATTATGACCCATCCCTTTAGCTAATTTAGCTCTTAATAGAGGGTCGTTCAAGTCAGGTCTTTTTGTTATTGGGATCGGTGAAATCTAATTGATTCATCCTCCGAAAGAACCGGACATGATAATTTTTAATCATCCAGCTCGAGCAATACTAAAATAAAAATGGACAAAATAAAATCAAGTTCTCTAGTTATTGATACACAAATTCTATAATAATGCTAGAAAAATTCAGTGAGTTGTAAAAATATTCAGTTTTTTTTCTAAGTAAATACTCAAGCCCCAAGTTGGCTATGCGCGCCTGTGCTTTTTGGGTCGTCTCACACCTCGATTTAATTCAGATTGGTTGCAAACCCCTCTCCAAGTTACAATAAAAAAAGGTTTCCTTGTTCCTAAAAAAGTCTAACCTATGTTCTTCGTTAGATCTATTAATTTACTCCGATAGTATTTTAAAGATGAAGCCAATGTAGAGGAAATAACTACATTTATATACTACAGTTTGTTATTTCGATTTTTTTTATTCTAAATAAAAAAATCGATTTGGGGCGAGCTTTTGCTCTTAAAAAATTGGATTTTACGGAGCCTGCTCACGTATACAGCAGGATTGTCATCTGATCATCGAAAAAATCTCTTCAAACGAACCAGCCTATATCTCACATAGGGCTTATGCTCCCATTGGAACGAAGACACATTTAGTTGGGGAGGCCAACTGCAATGTGGCAGGTATAGTTCTACATAGACACATCAATAGTTCAGGTCACACACTCCCATAATCCTTTTTTATTTTACTCCCTTCACTTGTCAACTATTCAGGTTCAAATAATTCAACTAAAAATTTCTAGCCAAGAAATACTCGTACTGTTCCCTCAAGGGAGAAATTTATAAATTTATTAAAGTATAGATCTTAAAAAAGGCCATAGAATTTTCCTATAACGGACCCGAGATGCCCTGTTTACGTATCATTAGAAAGTGCATTAACATAAAGACGATAGTAATAAGGGGCAATACGAAAGTGTGTAAACTATAAAAACGCGTCAACGTAAATTGTCCGACACTAGCACTTCCACGTAAAAGTTCCACCATGGGGGCTCCTATTAGGGGAATAGCTTCGGGTACACCTGTTACAATTTTAATTGCCCAATAACCAGTTTGGTCCCAAGGTAACGAATAACCTGTTACGCCAAATGATGCGGTTAATACACCCAAAAGCACACCCGTAACCCAAGTCAATTCACGAGGTTTTTTAAATCCCCCCGTAAGATAAACGCGAAAGACATGAAGAATCATCATCAATACCATCATACTTGCCGACCATCGATGAACTGATCGGATTAACCACCCAAAATTCGCTTCAATCATTATATATTGAACAGAAGCAAAAGCCTCATTAACGATTGGACGATAGTAAAAAGTCATAGCAAATCCAGTAGCTACTTGTACTAGAAAACACGTTAGGGTAATTCCACCTAAACAGTAAAAAATATTGACGTGGGGAGGAACATATTTACTCGTTATATCATCCGCAATCGCCTGAATCTCTAGGCGCTCTTCGAACCAATCATATACTTTATTTACATTATTGAGATAGGTTCAATCCCCCTCTGAGAACTGTATAGGAAATTTTCATCTCGTACAGCTCAAGCAAAAATGCCCCAATACGAAATGAAATTGAATTGAAATTCCGATTGAAACTCATTAATCTCGCAATTTCAATAAAAACCTAAATTGATCAAGTATTTATTATTATTGTCGCACTATTACCAAAATATCAAGTTAGCTCCTTCGTCATTTTCTTGATTTTGACGGGCGTTTTGAATTTGCTCTTTCTCTACCGTTTTTTTTTCCATTTATTTTTGGTGATAGAAATTACTTTGTTAAGACCCTATGACTTGAATAAAACCGCAGATTCTTAATTTCGAACCACGATGATTAATGAGTCAATAAAAAACCGAAACGCAAGTAAGGATTCCTTGAGTAAGAACCTTTTTATTTTCACTTAGATAATTTTTGCGAAAAAAAGATATCATTTTTTTATTATATGTAGTGTCCAAATGTTTTGGAACCCCGGCACGAGGTCTAAATAGTTAATAATTATTAAACAGTTAATAATAATAATTATTAAGTATTAATCATAGTTTCCAATCTATATTTGTGTTTCAGAGATGACAAATCGTATCTGACGAAATAGAATTATCGTTAAAACACGAGAACCAAAATCGAGGTACTAGCAATTGGATCCAATCAAACAAGTCACACACTCATTTTCCGGAAATGAAAGAAATCAAAAAATGACGCGATCGAACTGCCAAATTGAAATAAAATGTGTTCAAAAATTGAAACCCATTTTTCATTCAAACCGAAAGCCTATTTGACAAGGCTTTTAATTTATTGAAATTCCATCTAATAAAACGGAAGAATTATAAATTTCCAAAAGAATAGATAAAAATACCGCAAATAAACCCATTACCACACCCATCAAGGGAGTGGTTCCCCACCCGGGAGCTACTTTACCATATTCTGAATTCAATGGTTTTAATAGATTACTTACAGTAGTTTGTTTTGGACGGTTCTCTATAATTTTTGTAGCCATAAATCCTATTTTCTTGATTCTTTCTTTATTTGAGGAAATCTATTTTTTTATACCATTCTGTTTTAAATTGATTTCAACTGTAAAAGTTATATAATAATTAATAAATAGCAATCATAAATAACATGGAACTAGCAACTCTTGTCACTCTCTTTCTATCAGGTTTACTTATAAGTTTTACTGGATATGCCCTATATACTGCTTTTGGACAACCGTCGCAACAACTAAGAGATCCTTTTGAAGAACATGGAAACGAGTTGAAGTAATAAGTCTACCCTCATTCGAGTACTTAAATTACTTCAACTTCATCGAGGAAAAATTTATTTGATTTTTTTCACTGGTATTGTAGGTGCTTCGCGAAAAAATATAGCGAAAAATAGAATGCCTAAAGTCGAGACTAAAAGGAATGTATAAACCACTGCTTCCATAAATTTCATCGTTATTTCGAATTATAGATAACTTTCTTGACCCGTTTAGTTTTTATCAGATTCGGAGTTCGTAAAATCAAACGAAAACTAATATGATAAATGAGAGATTAGATTCCCAGTTTTCTTGTAGTTGGATCTCCCAATTTTTGGAATGCTCCAAACTCAACTTGCAAATCTAAATCCGGATTAATACCCGCAAACACATCTCGAAACAGTGTTCTAGCACCGTGCCAAATATGGCCGAAGAAGAAAAGCAAGGCAAATGAAACATGACTAAACGTAAACCAACCCCTTGGACTGCTTCGGAAAACACCATCGGATTTCAAAGTAGCACGATCTAATTCAAAAATTTCACCAAATTGAGCACGTCTAGCATATTTTTTCACAGTAGTAGGGTCGCTATAAGTTAACCCATTAAGTTCCCCACCATAAAAAGAAACAGTTACGCCTACCTGTTCAACACTATACTTTGATTCTGCCCTTCGAAATGGGACATCAGCTCGAACAACTCCACCGCTGTCCACTAAAATAACTGGAAATGTTTCAAAAAACGTCGGCATACGGCGTACAAAAAGTTCACGCCCCTCTTTATCTCTAAAGATCGGGTGACCTAGCCATCCAATTGCTATTCCATCCCCCTTATCCATGGAACCTGCTCTGAATAATCCGCCTTTTGCAGGATTATTTCCGATATAATCATAAAAAGCTAACTTTTCCGGAATTTTAGACCAGGCTTCCGATAAACTTTGTTTGTCGGCTAATCCCACACTAATTCTGCGATATATTTCTTGTTGGAAATATCCCTGATCCCATTGATAACGGGTAGGCCCAAACAATTCAATTGGAGTAGTTGCTGAACCATACCACATAGTTCCGGCAGTCACAAAAGCTGCAAAAAAGACAGCGGCGATACTACTAGAAAGGACGGTTTCAATATTTCCCATACGCAATCCCTTATATAACCGTTGGGGCGGGCGGACACTCAGATGGAATAGGCCTGCTAATAAACCCAAAGTCCCGGCTGCAATATGATGCGAAGCTATTCCCCCTGGAACCAATGGATCAAACCCTTCTATGCCCCAGGCTGGATTGACTGCCTGTACTTTTCCTGTTAACCCATAGGGGTCTGAGACCCAGATTCCAGGACCATACAAACCTGTTACATGAAATGTGCCAAACCCAAAGCACGTTAGTCCTGCGAGAAATAAATGAATACCAAAGATCTTGGGTAAATCTAAAGAAGGTTTTCCTGTACGTTGATCAAAAAAAACTTCTAAATCCCAATAAACCCAATGCCATATAGCTGCCAAAAAGCATAATCCAGAGAAAAAAATATGTGCTCCAGCGACACCTTCGTAACTCCACAAACCTGGAGTCGTTATGGGTCCCCCTGTGATATCCCAACCTGCCCACGAAGTAGTTATTCCCAGACGAGTCATAAAGGGTATAACAAACATACCCTGTCGCCACATTGGATCAAGAATCGGGTCAGAAGGATCAAAAACCGCTAATTCATATAGAGCTGTCGAACCAGCCCACCCAGCAACCAGAGCTGTATGCATGATATGAACTGAAAGCAATCGACCAGGATCATTCAATAAAATAGTATGGACACGATACCAAGGTAAACCCATGAAAATACCTCTTGATCAAAGAGAAAGAGACGCTACATAACTTTCTTGCCTTGCCCGTAAAAAATAGTTTTGAGTTAGATATCTATTGTTAAGAATTGAAGAATAGAGCCTTTAATGTATATAAAATATAAAAAACCAATATTCTAACTAAGTCTAATAAAACCCTATCTTTTGTTTTAGTTTTTTAACGTTTCCATATCAAAGTAAATTTTGAAAAGGATATAAAGTGTTTTTTATTTAATTTTATGCCCATTGGTGTTCCAAGAGTACGTTTCCTATATGACGAAGATACAGGTCAAGTGTGGATTGATATATAGTGCGGCTTGGCAGATAGGTTGAGTCAATTGGGACTTTCCCCATATCTCGCCCGATCGAGATAGCCCCCTTTCACCAAAAATAAATTAAGGGAGTCGTCCCAAATTTGGAGCGTGAAGTGCAATCATAATATTTGTTGGGGAAATTGAATACCAGGCGTTATTATGGTTTTATGAAAAACTTAATGTATTTACGCTCCGTTTACAAAAAACACTTGGTAAGCCATCAATGATTTTCACTTTTAACCTACAAAATGCCTAGACTTTGAAGACTTAATAAATAAATGAAAATAAAAAAGTGATAAAACAAAAAATGGCAAAAAGAACCTATTTGTTATATATATACAAATATAAAATTGGGAGAATCTTTAACCCGGAGAAGAGAAAAAACCTATACAAAAGTAAACTCATTCAGGAACAAGAAAAGAATATCGGAATTTGGATTAAATCTCGATGAAACAATAAATCAATGAGAAGTTTACTCAATCCGTTGAGTGACCAAAGAACCTCTTTTAAAAAACAGAAAGGGACTAGAATCTAGACATTGATTCATTTTCAAAAGTTTGGTGAACCGTATGTATCAAAAGGCGCGTGTACGGTTCCAAAAGGGAAATATTTCACCCGAAACAACCGACTTTATCGCGAACGATGCCTTTTTTTAACTCATACAATAAATACTAAGATTGGGAATCAACTTGCAGGTCTTTTTATCTATCTTGGTATTCAAGATGATCCCAAGGATATTTTTTTTTTTTTAAACTCTCCGGGCGGAGGAATAATATCTGGATTGGCTATTTATGATAGTATGCAAGTTGTACGACCAGATACCCAAACCATATGCGTTGGACTGGCCGCTTCTATGGCCTGTTTTCTCTTAGTTGGGGGAACAATTACCAAACGTCTGGCATTCCCTCACGCTTGGCGCCAAAGATTTTTTCCACAAAATCACGAGTAATACTATGCCTTCTTTAATATGAATATGAAAATTCTAATTAGGTAAAAATAGCATGGCACTTTGAATTCGATATGAAAAGTTTGTATTTCTTTTCAAACTATTTGATTATGTATCGAGAAAGTAGTATAAGAACTAAAAGGTCTTTTCTAAGGTCCAGTTCAGTGTCACAAACTTTTTGTGTGTTTGAATCGTACTGAAGATATTGACTACATGCGATTCATAAAAAAAAATTCAGTTTGATTGAAGGACTAAAGAAACTTTGGGATTGCTATAGACAAAAAGTGAAAACAAAATGAAAATTAAGATATAAAAAGCAACAGAGCCATCATAATAATTTTAAACGTTTCTGAAAGGAAGGATGGTACTTTGATCATTTATTTAATCCTGATTCGATTTTTCTCTCTTCTTTATTTTTTTGCTGAGTAAATCGAGTAGATTTTTTATGAGTTTAATTTGTCAGCCGTATGCAGTAATCAAAAAGTGCCTGTACGGTTTTCCCTTGTCTCAGTTTTTTTCGCTTTTTCAGGCGAACAAAAAAAGCTTGGTTTTTATTATTAGGGTAATGATGCATCAACCTTTGAGTACTTTTTTTGAGACGCAAACAGGCGACGCAGTGATGGAAGTAGATGAGTTATTGAAAATGCGTGAAAACCTTATTGAGGTTTATGCCCAAAGAACAGGCAAACCACATTGGGTCATAAGTGAAGACATAGAAAGAGATGTTTTTTTGTCCCCAACAGAAGCAAAAACTTATGGACTTGTTGATGTTGTAGGGGTTACTCTTATCTAAACTAATTAGTCGGTTAGGATCGATCTAAACCAGTCCTTCTATTCAATAAATGCTATAATATACTACGATGCCAACTATTAAACAACTTATTAGAAATACAAGACAGCCTATCAGAAAAGTGACAAAATCCCCCGCTCTTAGGAGTTGCCCTCAGCGTCGAGGAACGTGTACTAGGGTGTATGTGCGACTCGTTTAGATTCTAAAAAAGAAATTGTCTATCAGGTGGAAAGTTTATGGTTTCCAGTGGTGCAAATCCACTGACCTAAATTTAAGTTGAAAAAAAATTTCCCGGTGGTACCAAAAGGTTATTCATTAAGCGGGGCAAATACTGTTAGCAATCTGACAAAAACGGCTTAAAAAGGGGTAAGCTGTCTCAGCTAATTTTCTTCCTTAAATATCGTTACTTTATCTAAGTAGATCTCGTTGTGAAAGACCTATTATCATTTAAATTACTGGGTAGAGCCTAAAAATAATGTGAGCTATACAAGTTCTCAATAAAAGATGATGAAATCAAGTGAAGAGCTCCGGTGTATAGAAAATACCTCACCGTTTAAAAAAAGAAGAAACCATAGAAACGAAGGAATGCCACTATTTAGTTATCCAGTTCTCTTTTTTAACACTCTTTTTGATACATTAAGAACTGAAAATTGCCGTGGTATTTGTTTCAAAATAATTTAAAAAAATACCTAAAAAACAAAAGAAAAATCGTGGTTGGGAAGGTTAGCGTTGCAAAAGCCATTGGGAGTTTTGTTTTATACATTGGATAAATTCGTTGTCAGAGTAGTAATCACATTATTTATTTATTTATTATTATATTATTATTATATTTGCTATACTAAATATTAGTTCTTAATATAAATTATAAATAGATTTCAAGAACGAATAATATAATAGGCTGCAGAACGCCTTAGTTATTTCAAAACTGATATGACCAGAATTAAACGGGGATCTATAGCTCGGGCACGTCGAACCAAAATACGTTTTTTTGCATCAAAATTCCGAGGGTCTCATTCAAGACTTACTCGAACTATTATTCAACAGGGGCTAAGAGCTTTTGTTTCCTCTCAGCGGGATAGACATAAAAAAAAGAGAGATTTTCGGCGTTTGTGGATCACTCGTCTAAATGCAGCAATTCGTGCAATTGGAGTGGGGTATAGCTATAGTGCGAGCATCCATAATTTGTACAAAAGCCAATTGATTCTGAATCGGAAAATACTTACCCAAATTGCTATCTCAAATAGGAACTGTCTATATATGATTTCCAATGAGATCTTAAAAAGTGGAGTTTGATACCTCAATCCGATTAATTAAAAAAGAGGTCCCGGAGACTTGACTCCGGGTTTATGCGGAATTTCATTAGGATTATCGTAAAACAAGCTTATATAATCAAATCTGATTGGTTTCAGTATTTAGTTTACTATTTTTCGGATTTATGAAGATCTTTCTGAATGTCGTTTTCTTTTGATTTCTCGCTTCTTTAGCCTTTTTAAATCGAGCTTCTTTATTTTTTAATCGTACTTCTTCAGCTTTCAATCTAGCTTCTCGAATACGGGCTTTCATTTTTTCTAAACTTTCAGTGTTAGTAAAAGGTAAAAACGATAAAATTCGAGCTTGTTTTATTGCAAGGTTTAGTAAGCGTTGTTGTTTTAAGGTTAATCGAGTCACTCGTCTAGATAATATTTTTCCCTGTTGACTAATAAATCGTCTAAGTAAGTCAATATTTTGATAATCAATTCGATCCCCTGATTGAATCGGGGGCAACGGCTTACGAAAAGATTTTTTTGATTTCCGAAAAGGTCCCGTGATTCTATCCATTGTTTAATTATTCCTTATATCGCACATGCATATAAAACTCTAAGTTTTTAAGATTACAATAAATTTTCATCATCCAGAAGTTAATAAGGCGTTCTTTGTCCCAATTTGTGAAAGGCTCTATTTATTTTTTGATTTCTCCATGAATGATATGTTTGTAACAACGGGGACAAAATTTTTTCAATTCTAATCGATTGGGTGTATTGTGTCGGTTCTTTTGAGTTATATATCGAGAAACGCCTTTAGATACCCTGTTATGACTGTTTCGTACACAACCTGTACATTCTAAAATAATCTTTCCTCGGACCCCTTTCTTCTTTTCCATGAACCTCCTTTTTACTACTCTTTTTTATTTTTTAAAAATGAAACTTTCAATATCTTACCAACATCTATCCTTGAGTCCCGAACCTTAGTATTTCTCTTTGCTCCTATAAAATAAATGACTAGAATGAAAAAAAGGGGAATGTCAACGCATCCGGGAAAAACCGATTCATTTCTATCAAGAAACCAGTTAAAAAGCCCAACGAAAGTGTACTTAACACTGGTGCGACGGATAGATATGTCTTAAAATCTCGCATCAAAAAATCTCCCTTCTCTTTTTTTTTTATATCCAGCGTGGAATTCAATATAAATTTAGATTACTGTGTTATGCATTTTTATGTCTACGAAAGAAAATTAAATTTGTTTTGATCAAATAATCAAGGGATGTAGCGCAGCTTGGTAGCGCGTTTGTTTTGGGTACAAAATGTCACGGGTTCAAATCCTGTCATCCCTACTTTAATTATGTTCTCTTTTGAACCTTTTTTATTTTAAAAAGTTCCTTTTTAATTTAATAATTTAATAGAGTGGTATTTTTTTAACAATTCTGAAATTTAAGAATTAGGAGATGAATAGTTCTATTTGGAGTAGTCTCGACTCTAATTAAGAAAGCGCTCTTAGTTCAGTTCGGTAGAACGTGGGTCTCCAAAATCCAATGTGGTAGGTTCAAATCCTACAGAGCGTGCTTTTTAACTTCTCTGGGAATTCAACAGAGAGTCAATCTAAATAAAAAAAACTTTAAATTCATCAAAAATCCAACTGATCACCACGTCTGTACTGTAAATATGCTGTTACGAATAAACCAATTAAAGTAATCGGAATTAGACCTAAAATGATTCCTAATAGAAAAGCTTCTATCATATAGATTTTATATGTAAAAAAAAGCAAAAAGAGGTAATATGTGATATATATACTAATAAAAATGGAGAATCATCTTCGTACTAATCAATAATGTAAAAGAACTATACAATCATGGAACCAGAATCCCAGACCCCAAATGCCTTTTTTATTGAAGAAGATTAAATAAGTTGTCTCTTGCTTAGACCAATAAAAAGAGCTAAGGTTAGAGTTAAAGCTGCCAATAGAAGACAAAAATAACTAGTTATAGTAGGCATAATTTAAGGCTGATTTAAATAGGTTATTCGCATATTTTTTAAAAACTATTTCAAAAAAAAAAAATACCTCAATTTCATTAAACATCTGTCTCGCGAACCATTCACCCAAAAGGAATTGAAATTGAATTATGAATAGAGTTTTCATTTTATACTCAAATTTAAAAGATTTGGCATTTGAATATAAACATTACTACGTTAAAAAAGGAGAATTAGACTTATTAGGTGATGATCTCACAAAGATGGTATTTTTTAATTAACACGAATATACGGAGTCCAAAATGTCTGGAAACACAGGAGAGCGCTCATTTGCTGATATAATTACCAGTATTCGATATTGGGTCATTCATAGTATTACAATACCGTCATTATTCATTGCGGGTTGGTTATTTGTTAGCACCGGTTTAGCGTACGATGTGTTTGGGAGCCCTAGACCAAATGAATATTTTACTGAGAACCAACAAGGAATTCCATTAATAACTGGACGTTTTGAACCTTTAGAAGAACAGAATGAATTTAGTAGGAGGTCCCAATGACTATAGATCGAACCTATCCAATTTTTACAGTACGATGGCTGGCTGTTCACGGCCTAGCTATACCTACCGTCTTTTTTTTGGGATCAATATCAGCAATGCAGTTCATCCAACGATAGAAGTTTAAATAAATTGAATCCAAATTATATAGCTACGACACAACAATCAAACCCAAATGAACAAACCGTGGAATTAAATCGTACCAGTCTATACTGGGGGTTACTACTGATTTTTGTACTTGCTGTTTTATTCTCAAATTATTTTTTCAATTAAGAATAATGAGATAATAGGCATTCCATTAGCACATTCGGAAGGTTTCCTATATAATAATTATCGATGACTGTTTATGGCTACAGCATGCCCGTTTGATAAAGTGTGGGGGAGAGCAGGATCCATGACTGATACTACTGGAAGGATTCCTCTTTGGATGATAGGTACTCTAGCAGGTATTCTTGTCATTAGTTTAATAGGTATTTTTTTTTATGGTTCTTATTCGGGATTAGGCTCGTCTCTATAGTCGATATTATTTACAAATAAGCTAAGTGGGGGTATAGACATCAAAATTTAAGAACTCACCTTGATTTAATTTACCGTCAAATCCAAATCATGGTGAGTTCTTAAATTCGTCCCTCTAAATTAAAAAATATTAAAATTTATTATTAATAAAGTATTCTCACATTATCAAACATATGAAAAATGAAAAGAGAAAAAATGATATTTGAAAGATTGACACACACAAACCTGTCCCTCTCATTGTTTGTGTCCAACAGTAAAAAAAGGAATCGAGCTTATTGATCCCTTCCATAGCGTTCGTATATTTGCTAAATCAAAAAAATGTTTGGTTCGGGCTTGAGTTGAACCGGGCACCTAGTAGAAACTTTGGAATAATGCTAATAAAATAAAAGGAAACCAAAGATTTTTAAGATTTTTTGGCGTGTATAATATTTCGAACCTCATCAGTTTATAAATTTATTTTGGTCAATTGGACCTTCTCAAACTGTTTCTTTTTGAGAACCAAAAATATTTGTGCCAAAATAATTGATGCAAAAAAAAATAAAAGTACTTGGACACGTGATGGATCTTGTAGTACTACTTCCGCAACATCTTGCCCAAATCCGCCCACATTAGGATTACTCGTTAATGGTTGATCCAATTTGATAGATTCTCCCTCTGAAACAAGCGGTTCTAGGCCAGGAGGAAGAAGATTTACTACCTCATTACTATCCGATCCATCATTAATGATTATTTCATAACCACCTTTTTGATTTCGTATTATTTTTTTAACCCTACCGGATGCTGTGGCGTTAAACACTGTATTGTTACTTTTGCTACCATCAGGATAGATCTGACCTCGTCCCCTGTTTCCACCTACATATATAGGATATTTTAAAAAGTGGGCCCGCCTATTATTAGCAGGGTTTGGAGAAAGGATGGGAAATGTTATTTTTGTATATTTCTGCCCAGGCACAGGTCCCACCACAAAAATATTTTTTATATTTGGGCGATAACTCTGAAAATATAAATTTCCTATTTTTTCTTTGAGCTCAGGGGAAATGCGATCAGGCGGAGCTAATTCAAAACCCTCCGGTAAAATAAGAACCGCCCCCACATTCAAACCACCCTTTTTTCCATTAGAAAGAACTTGTTTAAGTTGGAGATCATATGGGATTTGCACAACGGCCTCAAATACAGTATCAGGAAGTATCGCTTGGGGTACCTCAATATTCACAGGCTTATTCGCCAAATGGCAATTAGCACAGACAATACGACCAGTTGCTTCTCTTGGATTTTCATAACCCTGTTGTGCAAAAAGGGGATAGGCACTTGAAATAGATGTCCGAGTTAGGATAACCATCATAAGCAATGCCGAAAGATATTGAGTAATCTGTTGAGTTCTCGAATAAAAAAGATTTTTAGTGTGCATCGGCCAATTGTGGATTCCAAAATCAATAAAATCAAACGAGTTCGGTCGCTCATCTAGTCTACTATAACCACGATTCGGCCAGTTGCTCAAATAAAAAATTCATCTAGATTTTCTAAATTTTATAAAATAACCAAGCAGGATTAAAATAGAAAAAATGAAGAATCTAAGCTTCATATAACTTCACCTATTGAATTATAAATAATTAGAAGTGACGGAGAGACGCGGTTTAAATAGAGGAAAAGAAAATACTTAAAACCGATATCAAGACTGACCGGAATGATGCAAACAAGACAGGATATTATTTGATCATTATGACCAAATCCAAAAGAGTCGTAGAGAAATCCAATGGTGAATTCCCAACCGCGAGTTGAATGATATCCAAAAAAAAAATCCGTGAATAGAAGAAGGAAAAATACTTTTACTGTATCACTTAAATTAAATAAGAATTTTTGCAACCAAGAGTTCAGAATACTAAGGGGGTTTTCATTACGCCAATTAGCAAAACCATTTAGAATAATAAAACAAATTATATTTGTAAATAAGTGAAAAATTATCTGGATAGAATTTTCATTTTGGATATTTATTAATTGAAGTGCTTCTTCATAGATTTGTTTATTAAATTTTGATGGGTCTGTCGGGAAGTCCTTTTGAATTACTTCGTTCAAAAACAAAAAATCCTCCACTTCTAGAAATTTTTCTAAAATACTATTTTCTTGAATCATATTCACGAAAAATTCGGATTGTCTAGTATTCCACCAATGAGTAAGCCATGATCCCATACAGTGATTCAAGGCTACATAAATCCCCCAGGGTAAAAAGACTAGAAAGGAAAGATATAAGAGAGGAGTGAAAATTTTCTTTTTTGTCATTTTTTGATCTTAAAATTTTGAATCAACCGAATTAAAAAAAAAAAAATAGAAACTTCTTCCCTAAATGCATTTGGTCAAAGGTATAAATAAGGGTTTTTCTATAACCTATTAATTTATTTATCCTTATTTTGTTTGAGTCTTGGAATCTACCAAGAATACAGACTAGGACTTATCTTTTTCTAGTCTATATACTCTAAGAGGCATGAAAGCCCATATCTATAAAATTAGGAGAGCCTTAGCACAATATTCAATACTAAGATATGAGAGTCTGTATTTTATTTTTTATTTTCTATAAAACCTCAATTGGTACGCACAAAAAACTAGCTAATTCAGCAGCTTTTTTTTCAATTTCGACTGGGGTCAAGACTTCATCAGTACGAGTCAAAGGAATCGCCTTTTGGCCTCGGATGTCCATATAAAGGAGACGGCGAGTATAAAAACCCTCTTTTACTTCTATTCGAATTGACCTTATATCCTTCATAAAGAATCTTAACAGTAGGCGACGATTTCTTCCAGGAAAGACCCAACGAAAAATACATATGACTCCCCTCGTTTTATCAAATTGATTATAACCACCACCCACATTCCAGAACAGCATAGACGACAAATATAAACTAATAAACAAACCCGAAATTCCGTAGAATATCATGACCATCCCTTGAGGGAAAAAGGCTATCAAATTTTGACTAAAATAACTGGCAGTGCCGACTAATATGAATTCTAAGGAACCAAAAAAGAGGATAAAAGCCCATACAAAATTACTTCCTCTTCTAGACCCCGGGATAAGTTCTATCCATATCTGTTCTGATCGCCAACTCATACTTGATCTGAGTTTATTTTATTCGCATTGTGAAAATACCCCATTTAACTAGTACTAGGTTTCTAAAACTTAGCACTAGTTTTCTGGAAATGCTTCGGAGTAATTCATCAACTTGGTTAGATCTAAAATAAAAATGCAATTCAGATTAAAGTTTCACTTTTCAAAAACTGTATACCCCTTTGATCCACAAAATTTTAGGGTAACCTTTTTTAGAGCAGTATTCAAATAATAAATTTATGTAAAGAAACCATTCCAATTAATTATGATCCCTGGCCTAATACGGGGTATCTTTTATTTTATATAGGGAAATTTTTAGAAAAAGACTCCGGGACTTTATTTTCATTCAAAGCGCATGTAGATTCAATAACTCACTAATAACGTTTTTTAAAAGATGGCGGGGTACAATTAAGTCAAAAAAACCTTTTTCAAATAAAGCTTCAGCTTCTTGTTCCTCCTCGGGGATAGTTTCATTTAATATTTGTTGAACTACTCTTGGACCCGCAAATGCAACAAAAGTACCGGGTTCGGTAATAATAATATCACCTAACATAGCAAAACTAGCTGTCACTCCACCCGTTGTCGGTGATGTAAGAATTGATATATAAAATAATCTTTTATTTGATTGATAATCATATAAAGCAGCAGATATTTTAGCCATCTGCATCAAACTTAAACTTCCTTCGTGAACACGGGCACCTCCAGAAGCAGACAGTATAATAAGAGGTAATAAGTTGTTGGTAGCGTACTCAATTAACCGAGTTATTTTCTCTCCTACTACGCATCCCATACTACCTGCCAGAAACCGAAAATCCATAACCCCAAGTGCGACGGGACGACCATTTAGTTGGCCTACGCCTGTTTGAACAGCATCAAGTAAGCCTGTTTCTTTTTTATAAAAAGCTAGACGCTCTACATAAGGGGCGTCATCATCATCTTCGTCGTTTGCCTCGGAATCTTCAATTTCTTGCGATTCTTCGCCCTTATCCAGTTCCCATATCCATCTCTCTTCATCCTGTGATTCCTCGCCCTCATCCAGGTCTGGTTTCGTCCATTCCTCCACTTTCTCCTCGGGTTGAATGTATTCTGGGAGCCAAGGTTCCTCAATTAAGTTGGCAGTTCTTTCCAGTGCCTGGCCTTCCTTTAAGTCCTTGGATAATTTGCGCATGAAAGCCTGACACATTTCCTCATTCCATTCCTTAATATTGTCCTCGTAGCATTCCAATTCCGCTTCAGAATCAAATTCACTGGAATCAAGAGAAACCATGTCTTGATCTAGAGGATTCCACGTCCCTTCATCAATTAAAAGGTCTATTCTATCTGAACTAGTCATTTTAAAATAAGATCCGCATTCCTCACAAATTTGCATGTTGGATTTCAACACCTTTTTATAATTTGGAATAAAACAATTTTCACATTGATTCCACAAATTCCTATAATGATCTGGATTTCGGTTGCTTATCAGCTGAAGTTGTTCTTTTTTAATAAATTCCGTGCGGTCTTTTTGTTTTTGCTGGGATTTTTCATCACAAAAAATCAACTCATTAATATACCTATAAGTGTCAATAATTACATCTTTTTCGGTCCAAATATCATTTTCAATTGGACTAAGAAGAATAGTTTGATGGGGATCATTCTCCAAAATATCATCGGTAATATCAAAATAGATGGCAGATGTTTTTCCGGTGATATCCCTAATGATCAGAGCTTCAGGGTATCGATCCCCGCCAGAACTGGGATTCGTACTATTTTCACCAAGACTGCCAAAATAAGACTCTTGTTCGAATTCCGCCTGAAAGGAGTTATCTATCCAATTTTGCATCATGGTATTTTTGTTCCTCCTTTTGGAAAAAAAAAATTTTCAATAAGAGAAAAAAATCTGGAACTCGAATAAAGTAAAAATCCTATTGAATAAAATAAAAGAAATCGTGAATACGAATACCGTGAAAAATTCTTGATTATGATAAAAATGTATTGAATAGAGTAAAAAATCATTGACGACGATACGAAAAGATTTAATCTGAGAAGAAAAGCGTGAATACACTCAAGAAATCTCGCATAAATTGGATCAATAAAAAGTGCATCAATAAGATCAATCACCATTGAATAGATAATATCAAAAACTTTTCCATAAACTAAAAACCCTAATGAAAAATGCAAAAAAAATAGTGAATAAATGTAAAAAAAGATTGAATATGATAAAAAAGTATTGGTGAATGTCATAACAAGATATTGAAAACAATGACAACATATTGAATAAAGCAAAACAATAGTGAATCCAATAACAAAGTTGTGAATACGATCAAAACGAAGTGCTGAAAGTAGAAGCCCAAATGAAAAAAAAAAAAAAGAAACTGAATGTATTAGTATAATCATATTGGATTGCGATTTTATAAAAAATGATTTTAGAAGAGGACAATAAAAGAGATTGGAATAACTATTTCTGTAGGAGACAAACACATTAGCCTGCAAGCATATTGAAAACAGGTAATATCTGTATGGAATAATTTATCTGCTACAGATATTGAACGGTTCAATAACGAATAAAAAAAAACTCTTATCTATTCTTTCTCATAATTCATTCTATTTTTTATGATATTTATCTATTTATGGTCTGTATACAAGACAACTTGCTTTTTAATTATTTTGCGTAAATCACCCTGTTTCAGAACTTTGAATCCTATATTCTATATATAGCAATACAATACATGGAATTAATTACCCTCGTATACGCATTATAAATGAATCTAAAAACGCAAGCAACTCGTTAATTTTTAATTTGTAGTAAATTAAGCTCAATCCGTTTATCTTCTCGTATTTTAATTTTATTAACAGATTGCGCCGAGGGGTCGGTGAGTTTTCCCTTAGAATTTTCCCCCTGTGCTTTATTTACTAACCCTATTTTCGCGTTATTTTATCTCATTTAGATCCAAGGTATCCACTGATTTAAAGTTAAATTGAATCTCTTTCCATACTTCACAAGCAGCCGCTAGTTCCGGGCTCCATTTGCTAGCCTGTCGAATAATTGAATTGCCGTCCTGCGCAAGATTAAGGCCTTCGTTACGAGCTTGTACACATGCTTCGAGAGCAACTCTATTAGCTACGGCACCTGGTGCATTTCCCCACGGGTGACCTAAAGTCCCTCCACCAAATTGTAGTACAGAATCATCGCCAAAAATATCGGTTAGAGCAGGCATATGCCAAACATGAATACCCCCTGAAGCCACGGGGAGAACACCGGGTAACGAAACCCAATCTTGAGTAAAATAGATCCCACGACTTCGGTCTTTTTCAACAAAATTATCTCGTAATAAGTCAACAAAGCCCAAAGTAATCTCCCGTTCTCCTTCCAGTTTTCCTACTACAGTACCTGCATGAATATGATCGCCACCAGATAACCGTAATGCCTTCGCTAGTACACGGAAATGTATCCCATGATTCTTTTGTCTATCAATAACTGCATGCATTGCACGGTGAATATGAAGAAGTAGCCCGTTTTCTCGACAAAAGTGAGCCAAAGAAGTATTTGCAGTGAATCCGCCTGTTAAATAGTCATGCATTATAATTGGAACTCCCAATTCTTTAGCAAAACAAGCTCGTCTTAGCATTTCTTCACATGTCCCTGCAGTAGCATTTAAATAATGTCCTTTTATTTCACCGGTTTCAGCTTGGGATTTATAAATTGCTTCAGCACAAAATAGGAAACGGTCTCTCCAACGCATAAAGGGCTGTGAGTTTACATTCTCATCATCCTTGGTAAAATCAAGTCCACCACGAAGACATTCATAAACGGCTCTACCATAATTTTTAGCTGATAAACCCAATTTTGGTTTAATAGTACATCCCAACAGAGGACGGCCATATTTATTCAATTTATCTCTCTCAACTTGGATGCCATGAGGTGGGCCTTGAAAAGTTTTAGTATAAGCTGGAGGTATTCGTAGATCTTCTAGCCGTAAAGCTCGCAGGGCTTTAAAGCCAAATACATTCCCCACAATTGAAGTAAACATGTTGGTCACTGAACCTTCTTCAAAAAGGTCTAAAGGGTATGCTACATAAGCAATATATTGATCTTTTTCTCCAAACACGCGCTCAATATGATAGCATCGACCCTTGTACCGATCTAGGCTAGTCAATCCATCAGTCCACACAGTTGTCCATGTACCAGTAGAAGATTCCGCAGCGACTGCAGCCCCGGCTTCTTCAGGTGGAACTCCTGGTTGCGGAGTTACTCGGAATGCTGCTAAGATATCAGTAGGCTTGGTTTCATAATCAGGAGTATAATACGTTAATTTGTAGTCTTTAACACCAGCTTTGAATCCAACACTTGTTTTAGTCTCTGTTTGTGGTGACATAAATTCCTCCTTCGAACTCATGAATTAATAACAACAAGATCTATTCGATAGGAATGAAAGACATATTTGACCGAATTCCCACCTCATAAAGAGTATTGACAATGATCCTATATTATTTATTCTTTTGGTTTTTGAGTTGTATTTACAAATAACAAATGCATTAATATCAATAATATAAGATAGTGTCTACCCTTCCATATATCTAGTCCAACCCTGTTTAAATTTTAACGTGAAATGATGAGCAAAAAAAACCACTGAGAAAGTCGGAAATAATATTAGGAACTCGAGGGGCTATTATGGAATGTATTGGATAAACCTTCAAATGAGGGATTGACTTAGATACTACTAACAACTAGAGCCAAAATATCCTATTGAATTACCCCTGTACTATGAATACGGCTATAAATTTCTTTTTACTTTTGAATCCGAAAAGTTTGATTTTTTGATTATAGTTAAGTTCTATGAGACTAACTCCTAATTATGATTATGAGGTTTCCTCGATTAACAAAAAAAAACGAGGGTATATCGTCCAAATAATTGGTCCGGTCCTTGATGTAGCCTTTTCGCCAGGCATGATGCCTTCTATTTATAATGCTCTGGTAGTTCAAGGACGACACAATCAAGAACCAAACGTGACTTGCGAGGTCCAGCAATTATTGGGAAATAATCGAGTTAGAGCTGTCGCTATGAGTGATACGGATGGTCTAATGCGAGGTATGGAAGTAATTGACACGGGAACTCCAATAAGTGTTCCGGTCGGTGGATCAACATTGGGACGAATTTTCAACGTGCTTGGGGAGCCTGTGGATCAATTGGGTCCTGTTGAGACTAATCAACTGTCTCCTATTCATAGATCTGCACCCCCGTTTCTAAAGTTAGATACAAGATTATCTATTTTTGAAACAGGAATTAAAGTTGTCGATCTGTTAGCCCCCTATCGGCGTGGAGGAAAAGTTGGACTATTTGGGGGGGCTGGAGTAGGAAAAACTGTCTTAATTATGGAATTAATTAACAATATTGCCAAAGCTTACGGAGGAGTATCCGTATTTGGAGGTGTAGGGGAACGTACTCGTGAGGGAAATGATCTTTATATGGAAATGAAAGAATCTGGAGTTATTAATCAACAAAAACTGGACGAATCAAAAGTGGCCCTAGTTTATGGTCAGATGAATGAACCCCCAGGAGCTCGTATGAGAGTTGGTTTGACCGCCCTAACTATGGCGGAATATTTTCGAGATGTGAATCGGCAAGACGTACTTCTCTTTATTGATAATATCTTTCGTTTTGTCCAAGCGGGATCCGAAGTTTCGGCTTTATTGGGTCGAATGCCCTCGGCTGTAGGTTATCAACCGACCCTGAGTACCGAAATGGGCTCTTTACAAGAAAGAATTACGTCCACCAAAGAAGGTTCCATAACCTCGATTCAAGCAGTTTATGTACCTGCCGACGATTTAACAGATCCTGCTCCTGCTACAACATTTGCACATTTAGATGCAACTACTGTGCTCTCAAGAAGTTTAGCTGCAAAAGGTATCTATCCAGCAGTTGATCCCTTAGATTCAACGTCAATGATGTTGCAACCACAGATCGTTGGCGAGCAACATTATAAAACTGCGCAACGAGTCAAGCAAACTTTACAACGTTATAAAGAACTGCAGGACATTATAGCTATCCTTGGGTTAGATGAATTATCGGACGACGACCGTTTAACTGTAGCAAGAGCGCGAAAAATTGAGCGTTTCTTATCCCAACCTTTTTTCGTAGCAGAAATATTTACTGGTTCGCCAGGTAAATATGTTAGTCTCGCAGAAACTATTAGGGGATGTACTTTGATCCTTTCTGGGGAATTCGATGATCTTCCAGAACAGGCTTTTTATTTGGTAGGTACTATTGATGAAGTTAACGCAAAAGCGATGTTAGAAGAGGAAAAAAATTTTACTAAATGACCTTATTAAAACTTTGTGTACTGACTCCAAATCAAATTGTTTGGGATTCAGAAGTGGAACAAATCATTTTATCTACCAGTAGTGGACAAATTGGAATATTACCGAATCACATCCCTATTGCCACTGCTCTAGATATAGGTATTTTGAGACTAAACTCTAATGGCCAATGGTTTTCTATTGCTCTGATGGGCGGAGTTGCTCGAATAGCTAATAATGCAATCACTATCTTGGTAAAAGATGCCAAAGTGAGATAGTAAAATTACGTGACAAGAAACTTAGGAAACTCGGAAAGTGGCAGAGACTAACTTGGAAAAAAGTTTGGACAAAAAATCGAGGCAAATTTCACTTGACGTCAAAAAACAGAAAGGTGGTGAAAAACTTATTAGATCCATATCTAACTAAGGTAGATCTACTATTGGATTTGAACCAATGACTCCCGCCGTATGAAAGCAGTACTCTAACCACTGAGTTAAGTAGATATTTTATTAAACAAAAAATAAAAAAGTCAAACTCCCGGCCGTATCAAGTTCTGTTTAAAAGAAAACGTTTTTTTGTTCGTTTTATTCAATTCTGAAGGTTTCTATTTTACTCGGAAATCAACGCTATTTCACGATACGACCGGCTCAGAGAAACCCCAAAAATTTATCATGTTCCTTGATTTAGAATGAAGCTAAGCACAAAAAGTGCCTGTGCTTGTAGAGAACCGTATGAAAAGATGGTTCTAGTCCTAAAAAATAGATACTTAAAAAACAATTTGTGTGTCAGGAACCAGATTTGAACTGGTGACACGAGGATTTTCAGTCCTCTGCTCTACCGCCTGAGCTATCCCGACCCATTTCCCACTGTAGATTCAAATTCGAGATTAGATTGAACGGAAATGAAACCAATAAAGGGGAGTGCACGTTGAGCCAAAAGTACCAAGCAGAGAGTAGTTTGTTGGGCTTTTGGGGATAGAGGGACTTGAACCCTCACAATTTTTCAAATCGACGGATTTTCTTCTTACTGAAAATTTCATTACTGTCCATATTGACATGTAGAAACGGACTCTCTCTTTATTCTTTAATCAGCTTGGTAAAAAAATATATTTTCACATTGGTTAGAAAAGCTTCCGTTGAGTCTCTGCACCTTTCCTTAGTTTTTTTTTATTCTAAAAAGGATTTGGCTCAGGATTGCCCTTTTTATTAATTCCAGGGTTTCTCTGAATTTGAAAGTGATCACTTAGTAAGTTTCCATACCAAGGCTCAATCTAATTAAGTCCGTAGCGTCTACCAATTTCGCCATATCCCCTTACCTTTTTTTATTCTCCCTGAAGGATTGCTTCACTCTTTCTAAGAAAATCTGAGATATTTCTAGACTGTCGACTCGTTAAAGACGCATTTTTTCGAGTCCACTTCAAACAAATAAAAAATGAAATTTTAAATAAAATAAGACACGAAATCTTTAGTTTTATAGAAGTAGGAATTAAGAATATTATATATTATAAGGCATTAAAAGAAATTTCATTTTCAATCCAAATAAAATTTGGAAACTCAAGTTGTAAGAATCACGAATAACCTTTTATTATAAAGAATAATTCCTAATTACATCCTCTTCTAAAGAAATTTTTCCTCATGTTAGCCCGCTTAGCTCAGCGGTTAGAGCATCGCATTTGTAATGCGATGGTCATCGGTTCGATTCCGATAGCCGGCTTTTCCACATTTTACTTAAATATTGTTTATTTTTTCCATGAGTAATACGGAGCTTTTTAAATAATAATATAAATTGAGGAATATCGGAAGTTCGAACTAGAATGAGTCAAAACATTCTTTTTTATAATTTGCTTAGAATTGAAAAGAAAAAACTATTATCGCATTTATATAAATTATAGAATTACATATTTTAAATAAATTTAGATAGATAATCGAATTGCATATAAAAATTAAGGAGTGTTTATGTCGCGTTATCGAGGACCTCGTTTTAAAAAAATACGCCGTCTTGGGGCTTTACCAGGATTAACTAATAAAAGTCCTAGGGCTATACGTGATCTTCGAAATCAATCTCGTTCCGAATATCGGATTCGACTCGAAGAAAAACAAAAATTGCGTTTTCATTATGGTCTTACAGAAAAGCAGTTAATTAATTACGTTCGAATTGCCAGAAAGGCCAAGGGTTCAACTGGTAAAGTTTTACTTCAATTACTTGAAATGCGTTTGGATAACATTCTTTTTCGATTAGGTATGGCTTCTACGATTCCTGCAGCACGTCAATTAGTTAACCATAGACATGTTTTAGTGAATGGTCGTCTAGTAGATAGACCCAGTTATCGCTGCAAACCCCGCGATATTATTATGCCGAAGAATACAACAAAATCCGGCGTCCTTGTTCAAAATTCTCTGCAGCTATTCACTGGTAAGGAATTGGCGACTCATTTAAACCTTTTCTCAACGCCTTATAAAGGCCTAGTCAATAAAATAGTGGATACGAACTGGATCGGTTTGAAAATAAATGAATTGTTAGTCGTAGAATATTACTCTCGGCAGACGTAACCCTAACTAGGAGGAGTTGTTTTTGATGACGTAAATTTAACTGCGGTGAAAAAAGCAAAATCCAAACTCGGCTTTATTTTTGTTTGTTCGAAGTTATTATTTATATTTTATTTTCACGTATGAGGAAGGAAAAATCTAAAATGTCTCTTGTTCCAGGATCAAATACGTTGATGCTCGAAGTTCAGCAAATGAACCAGGAAGTCCGGAAAGAGAGGGATTCGAACCCCCGGTAAACAAAAAAGTTTACATAGCAGTTCCAATGCTACGCCTTTCAACCACTCGGCCATCTCTCCTCTATAAACAATAAAGAGTATGTCCCAAATTACGCGTGAATCAAGCCGTCATTTTAACTGATAATTTGTTAGAGAATGTATTTTCTGTTATTTTGTAGGAGACGACCCAAGCGGTAAAGAATTAGAGAATAGATTTATACCCATGCCTATATCGCAAAAAAATCAAAATTTTATTGATAGGACGTTTTCAATTATCGCGAATATATTGTTACGAATAATTCCAACAACTTCAGGAGAAAAAGAGGCATTTGCCTATTACATCAATGGGATGTCAGCTCAATCCGAAGGAAATTATGCAGAAGCTCTACAAAATTATTATCAAGCCATGCACCTAGAAATGGATCCATATGATCGAAGTTATATACTCTATAATATCGGTATTATACATACAAGTAATGGAGAACATTCTAAAGCCTTGGAATATTATTGTCGAGCCATAGAACGAAATCCTTTCTTACCCCAAGCATTTAATAACATGGCTGTTATTTGTCATTACCGGGGCGAACAAGCTATTCAACAGGGAGATTCTGAAATTGCGGAGGCTTGGTTTGATCAAGCCGCTGAGTATTGGAAACAAGCTAGAACGCTGACTCCCGGTAATTATATAGAAGCGCAGAATTGGTTAACGATCACTTGGCGATCCAAATAAAATACCCTACTTTGTTTCGACTTCAATAGACTTTTTACTTAGAAATAAATATCTGTTCGTAAGATAAAAGGACACAGCCCCGTCTACGA